GACTCCGTACCACTGAAATATTCGGTCGTATGCTTGAAAGATAACCCAAAAAATCAAAGGAATGCTTGGATAATTGGTTTATATGGATTCTTCCTGGTTGAGACCATACATAAAAATGACATTGCCAAAAATGGACGAGATAATATTTCCACTTATTCATCAGAAGAGGAGTATCTTTTGATGCCAGAATCGATTTTCCTTGATATCTAACATACTGTATAAAAGGATCCTTGAAGAACCATAAGGTGGCCGGAAAATCGTTAGCAAAGACTTCTTCGACAGGATATTTTATTTTTTCATAAAAACGTATTCGCTCAAAAAGAATCCCAGAAGAGGTTAATCGTAAATGATTAGATTGGTTACGGAGAAAAAGTAAAATGGATTCGTATTCACATACATAAGAATTATATAGGAGCAAGAATAATCTTTGATTACTTTTTGCAAAAATGGATTTTTTTGGAGTAATAAGAGTATTCCAATTATAATACTCGTGAAGAAAGAGCCGTAATAAATGCAAAGAAGAGGGATCTTTCACGCAGTAGCGAAGGGTTTGAACCAAGATTTCCAGATGAATGGGGTAGGGTATTAGTACATCTGATGCATAATTTAAATGTGGAAATTTGTCCTCGAAAAAAGGAAATATTGAATGAATTGATCGTAAATTATAAGATTTTACGGTTTCTGTCTCCTTTAAGGAAGATACTAATCGTAGGGAAAACGGAATTTCCACAATGACTGCAAATCCCTCCGATATTATTTGAGAATACAAATTTTTGTTGTACCCAAAAAATTTATTTTGATTCGAATCATTAACGGAAATAAGAAAATGATTCTGTTGATACATTCGACTAATTAAACGTTTTATAATTAGTAAACTAGATTTCTTGTCATAACCTACATTATCCAACAAAACGGATCTATTTAAACCACGATCATGAGCAAGTGCATAAATATACTCCCGAAAGATAAGTGGGTATAGGAAGTCATGTTGCTGAGATCTATATAATTCTAAATATCCTTGAAATTCTTCCATTTAAAATTCAATTTGAATCAGAAAAGAAATAGGTGATTTATTGGGTTATCAAATGATACATAGTACGATACAGTCAAAACAAGGTATTTCTATTATAGTAAGAAAAAATTAGATACCTCGGAAACAAGTCAAACTCATCAACGGACTCTCCAGACCCTCCCTTTCCATATAATAGATTTATGTTCATTTATAGGATAACAAGATAGTTAGAAGCCCTTTATTTTATCAATCCAATCGCTCTTTTGATTTTGAAAAAAAATCTCTTTATCAATATACTGCCTTCTTCTACACATTTATCTCTACCCCATAAAGGGGAATAGCTAATAGTTAGGACTCATAAGAAATTTCTAATCCACTCATCGGAAAAGCTTTTCCCGCATTAAGCACTAATATATTTTTAACGTCTAATTAGATGGGGTAATCATTCAAAAATGAAGAACAGAAGCTCGTTACTTTTTATTTCCCTAGAATTGGAACCTCTAGTAAGGCTCTACCCATTTATTCATTCGACCCCCCCCAAAAATGCTTTTTTAAAAATGGAATTTAAACAATTGAAATAAGATTTTGGACCTATTCAGTAAGAATGAAATATTCTCAGAATTATCCTACGACATGCTGCTTTTTCCATTCATTCCTTTCAGGATCAGTCGTGGTCTTACAAACTCTACCGATGGTATGGACGAATCTGTTGCTTCATACAAATGTGTAAAAGATGCTAGCCGCACTTAAAAGCCGAGTACTCTACCGTTGAGTTAGCAACCCAAACAAACAAATTAGAATGTGTAGATACAATCAGAATCCCAATAAATAACGAAATTGAATGGTACAACACAATCAAACCATTAAAAAAAAAAAAAAACTCTAACTGAACATAATAAAAATGAACAAATCCGACGAAAATACAAAAAATTCTCAAATAAAAGATAAAATAAGGATAAACTCAAAGATTTTCAAATATTTATAGACCGCCTCTTGTCTCTCTTCTCTTATATTATCCATTAATTAGTATATATCGAGTTTAATTGATTAAAATCTTAATCAAAAAAGACTTCTTGTATGACAGAAAATATAAGAGCCTATTATTTGAATGAAATAAAATCTATGGAACAGGGATAAATAGATCCATTTATCCACGATCGGATTATATTTATTTGATACACTGTTGTCAATATGAATATTGAGAAAAGCATACGTATACAAAAGAGAAAACAAATTCTAAATCGAACTAACAATTCCGATTTCAATCAATTAAAATTAATCAAATTCAAATTATTTAAATTGAAATATAAAAAAAACGAAGGACTTGTGTTGGATTGGCACTATATATAATATAGGTGGAAGACTAAATTAAGGAAGACGGTGGAGAAGTAGAAAAAAATGAGGTTTATTCAATAACTAAAATAAGCAGATTTAGTCCTTTGTTTTTTTTGTTCATAGAGTTCCAACGAAAACGGGGGTAATGTCAAATTTTTATGTCTATAGACCCCATTACTTCTACGTCATTTCTTATTTATTCACTTGATCTTTTTTTCTATCTATTTTATTTCAATTTTAAATTATTGGATCAATTGTTATATCAATAAAAAAGAAATCCATTTTTTTGTCGTTATAACTAAAGGACACCATTCTATAGTAACAATACTAAAAGTAACAATACTAAAAGGGTTATACAAAGCTATATATAAGTCATCCACACCTTCTTTTTTTCTATTTTATTTTATCAATTGAATTTTGTTTGTTGATTAAGGCGAAGTTCCGTAAAAACCCCCGCCTTTTTTGAAATATCATGAACAGTTCCTGTAGGTTGAGCGCCTTTTTCAAGGAAGTATAGAATAGCAGGAACATTTAAATAGATTTGATTCTTTATCGGATCATAAAAACCCACTTTCCGAAGATCTCTTCCCTCTCGTCGGGATCGAACATCAATTGCAACGATTCGATAAATGGCTCATTGGGATAGATGAAGAATACCCCCCCTAGAAACGTATAAGAAGTTTTCCCCTCGTACGGCTCGAGAAAATTCGAAATTATGTCTATGTATAGAATTACAATATCAAATATATCCATAAAATCATCAAATTAATTAGACTATTGATTTTAGTACTTTTTTTCTTATTCTTTCTTACCCAACAAAAAAGAAAATTAGTCGTATTTGCACCCTCATAACTCAAGTTGGATAACTCTGAAATAACTCAAAAGAGAAACCTTTTAGATATTTCATCTATTGAGCGGTCTCTAACCCTTTAATTGTCTGTCTTCTTTAAAATCCATTTTGATTCTTTTCTGATCTAGTTGTTAAGACAATTGAAAAAGGTATTTCCTTGTTCCAGGATCTTTGCCTTGAATCATTGGGTTTAGACATTACTTCGGTGATCTTTAAATCCTTTCAAAACGGCAGCAACATACCATTTTTTGTGATTTCTTTCTGTCAAAGAATCATACGAATGTTTGATTCCTGCGTAATACACTTTCCTTTTGATTTGATCGAAAGAGTTTTACCAATTTCAACAAACTTTCCTTTTGAATTGGAAATTTTCTCGAATAGGACCCTTTAAGTTTATGTATCGAAAATATACTTACGAAGCTGTTCCAATTTATTGATTGATACTAACCCTAGATTCTTGCCCCTGAAAAATAAATCAATACTTTCTACTCGAGCTCCATCCTATACTATATTATATCACACCCCCCCCCCAAAAAAAAGAGAGTTACAGCGGAACAGAACAAATGATGTCGAGCCAAGAGCACTTTCATTCCTATATAACATATAAAAAAATGGTGGATGTAAGACTCCACAGCGGATCATGTCCTTCAAGTCGCACGTTGCTTTCTACCACATCGTTTTAAACGAAGTTTTACCATAACATTCCTTCAGTTTGGAACCCATATGTAATTGATTCAATTATGGAATCATGAATAATCATTGGTTCGGATAGAGATTAATAGAATTTAATATTGGAAATTCTATAAAAATAATTTTTTTTTTTTTATTTATATCATTCTAAATTTTAGAATATTTTTCGATTATTGTAAAAATCAAATTAGTTAACTAAATTATAACTAATATAACACGAATAAATAAATATAATACGAAGAAACAAGTTATTTTGAATCTGTATCCATAATAGTGGTAGCATAAATTCAACAATTTCACACTTCTTCAAGTACCAAGAACTCATAGGAGTTCGTTACAAAGATTGAATTGATTGAAAAATCTCCTATCCGATATAATTATTTGCATTTTGCATAACATAAAGTTTTACAGCAAGGACCTTTCGTTTTTTATCATCAGTAAGAGAGAGGGAAATTCATATTGGATTAAACCATCTGTGATTAAAAAAAGATAGATAAAAAAACACTGATGTAAGGGAGAAATTTTATGTTGTTATTTTTTCATATTTATACTGTAAAATCATTTGCGTGTTATTTGAATATTTGAACTCAATTAAATTTGTGAAAAAGATATGATTCCGCGGATTATGAAAAAAAATAATAATAATCACATTCTATACCAATATTCTACTCTTAATACAGAAGGCTGTTCGAAAAGGCAATCTTTTATATATATTTTATTATGATATATTTTATATATCAAAAAAAAATTAGAAATATATTCTATTAATTATAAATATATTATATTATTATATTAATAGAATGTTAATATAATGATCACATTATATTTATATAATAATATATATAGACGGGGTATGCTCTGGGACGGAAGGATTCGAACCTCCGAGTAGCGGGACCAAAACCCGTTGCCTTACCACTTGGCCACGCCCCATTTATTTCTATTCGACACTAATAAACACTAATATTGGTACGGGTTATTCGTCAACTCCAGTCTAAATATCTATTATTTAGAAAATGGATTACTAGAATTTTTATACATGTAGACTATACATGTAGACATAGAATTAAACTGAATTTATTGATCATTACATATAATTCAATTAAGATATTGTACGAAAGTATGATTTATTCTATTCTCTTTTGATTTGAGATATAGAAGGATTTTTGATTGGGTGAGTTCAAATCAAAGAAAGTTTTTTGGTCTATCTTATTTATTTTTATTCATTTTTTTTCTTCTATCAATAATACCCTATATTATAATAATAAAATATAATAATAAAAAACTCAATTAAATTTATTAATAACTCAATCAAAATAAATACAATTATCCCCAAAAACAAAATGTTTGTTATGCTTAATATTTTAAGTTTGATCTGTATCTACCTTAATTCTGCTCTTTATTCCAGTAGTTTTTTCGTCGCCAAATTGCCCGAAGCCTACGCTTTTTTGAATCCAATTGTAGATGTTATGCCAGTAATACCCCTGTTCTTTTTTCTCTTAGCCTTTGTTTGGCAAGCTGCTGTAAGTTTTCGATGATATTTTTAATAAAGTCCCAGACAAATTCATGATTTATTCGAAAAAAATTCGTGGAATTGATAAGATCAGATACGTCTTACACTCTCAATTCAAATATTGAAATTCTTGTACAACCGCGACAAATCCGGATCACCCCACTTTATTTCTTGGTGTCAAAATAAAAAAAGGTAGGGTATGTGGTATAAAAGTGGAGAATCTATTCTCTTTTTTCCTAAAAAAAATCTTGGAGATTGTGTAATGCTTACTCTCAAACTATTTGTTTACACGGTAGTGATATTCTTTGTTTCTCTCTTTATCTTCGGATTCCTGTCTAATGATCCAGGACGTAATCCTGGACGTGAAGAATAAAAAATAAGGTTTTCTTTGCTTGATTTTAAACTGTTATTAGTAAGATTTTATCTATTCCACTTCTTTAAACTATTAATTTTTAACTATTAATTAATAATAATAAATAATAATAATAAAAAAGAGCTCGCGATAAATTCGAAAGAAAATGCCAAGTCATCAATGAAAACGGAAAGAGAGGGATTCGAACCCTCGGTACGAAAAACTCGTACAACGGATTAGCAATCCGACGCTTTAGTCCACTCAGCCATCTCTCCTCTCAATTGAAAAAGGATAATACTATGTTACATTATAAAAAAAAAAATAAGGCTTGAAAACGCCCGTCATAGTATATACTCTTATTTTTTGATTTCGTGATTTCGTCCGAAGGGGCTTTTTAGTTCCACGGCCCGGCCTGGTCAGTACTTAGCCGGGCCCGCCCTTTTGTTCCAACAAATCATAAATCAAAAGATTTATTAAAAAAAAAAAAAAAATTGCTTGTTATTGCGATAAACAAAAAGAACTTTTTCAATTTCTATGATATATAATCAAATGGTATCGAATCAAAGTGCCATTTCTTTCTTAGTTAGTCCTTTTATTCCGGTTTAAATAAGAAAAAGGGAACTCTCGTTTCTTGACACAACCCATTTTTTTTTGTTATGGCTTAAGTTCGAGACAAAACCTCGGGCAAAAAAGCACTTGTTATTTAGTTATTAAAGTGAAATGAATCCCCTTTTCCTAATCTCATTAGGTCCTCTGATACAAAAGGTAAACGCTCTAGTTTTCATGATTCTTTTCTGATCTTTTGTTTTAGTTTTGATTAGGGTCGACAAAAGGTCCATTTATATACAATAATCGGATTGTAGCGGGTATAGTTTAGTGGTAAAAGTGTGATTCGTTCTATAACCCCTTATATAGTTAAAGGGTCTTTCGGTTTGATTAATATTCATTCCGAACAAAAACTTTAGTTCTTAAAAGGATTGAATCCTTTACCTCTCAATGAAAAATTCGAGGAAGAATATACATTCTCGTGATTTGTATCCAAGAATCAATTTTAAATTGAAAAATTGGATTATGAGATTACGAAACATAATTTTTTTATTGGATCAATACTTCCAATTGAATGAGTATGAGTAAAGGACCCATGGATAAAGATAAAAAGTGTATTTCTAATCGTAACTAAATCTTCAATTTTCCATTTCTATAGGGGGAATTGAAGCAAAACAGCTATTAAACAATGTCTTTGGTTTACTAAAGACATCGAGAAATTGTTTTAGCTCGGTGGAAACAAAATACTTTTCCTAAGGATTCTTTCAAATAGAAGTAGAGAACGAAGTAACTAGAAAGATTGTTAGAATATAAACCCCCTCCTTTCTATAGGGATCGTCTAGAAAGCGGGTTGTTCTGAATAGATTTAGACATAAAAGCTGACATAGACGTTATGGGTCGGATTTTTTTATTTCGTTCATGTCTGAATCTGGGAATTTATCCATCTTCCATAAAGGAGCTGAATGAAACAAAAGTTTCACGTTCAGTTTTGAATTAGAGACGTTAAAAATGATGAATCAACGTCGACTATAACCCCTAGCCTTCCAAGCTAACGATGCGGGTTCGATTCCCGCTACCCGCTTTTACTTTATCGTTATAATCTTTAATATTCTAAAAATGAAATCTTTTTTTTTTTTTATATTAAATAAAAAAATGGAATGAATCGAATTAATGTAATGCATCATTGACTTGAATACTAAATTCTT